GTTAGTTTGATTATTGTTTAGGGTAGGTGCGTTTTAGGATTTTGGCGGATCTAGGGGGATGCTTGTTTAAGGAAAATAAAATCCTTAAAGTGGCGACGCTCAATTGGTCGGGTTCGTTGGGGTTGGTTGTTTGGTATGGTGGTGAAGTCGTTCTCTTTAGGTTAGGCTTGTATATGCTTTACGTCGGCCCTGTTTTTGGGGTTTGGCAGGATTAACTGACGTATCGTGTGGAGGGTCTAACGGGGGGGTAGGGGGGGTTTGTTCGGTTAAAAAGATCATGTCTTTGTTACCGGTGTGAGGTGTGTGTGTGTACACGTACGCACRCGYGCGTACACGTGCGTACACGTGCGTACACGTRCGTACACGTACGTACACGTRCGTACACGTRCGTACACGTACGTACACGTRCGTACACGTACGTACACGTACTGGATGCGGGGGGGAATATATAAGGTGTAACTATGTCCTGTAACCATGAATCTTATAACTCCATACGGATTGAACTTTCTGAGGAATAATAACCAAGTCTTCCACATGCTAGAATATGTCCTGTACCATGGACTTGATGTCCCAGTATCTCATTATGCTGGTGGGGAAGGTACATTAAAAGGCTCGTCGGGATTATATGCTCCTGAACCCCGGCCTCTACGGCCATAGTGGAGTTCATACATACCCCAAATAAAAACCTACTAAAGGCATGACACCACAGTTATGCCGCGGCATGGGCTGATTAGTCATTAATCCATCGAGATGTCTTATTTAAGGGGAACGAATGGGCGATTCTAAGGTTGTATGGCCCTGAAGCAAGAACCAGATGCCGTTTACGACCCAAGTTAGAAACCCCCAAGTTAAATGGGCCTGGGACAAGAAGAGGGATCCGTATTGGGCGGGTTGCTGGTTTCACGGAGGTTGGTAGATTAAGAGACAACTTTTCCTTCAGGAATAGGCGTATTGACAAGGATTATTGCATGAAAATGGTGTATGTACGATCAATAAATAGTATGTACTATGTACTCTTAGAATAGATATGTACGTCTACTGAATATAATGTCTTTCATACATTAATATAATACACATGCTTAATTATTCATGAGGTACATAATATAATGCACGATTATACATACGCGCGTTTGTAGGAGTTGTAGAGGTTGGTGCTGATATGGTACATGGGTTTTATTTAGATCCGTAAAGAGGGGTTGCAAGGAGTAGTTTATGTAGAATTTCAGCTTTGGGTGTTGAAGGTGGGGCTTGGGCCTTCTCCTTGAGGTCTGTGGGGAGTTTCAGTTCCCTTCTCTGGTTTACAAGACCAGTATAATTAATATACTACATAGACTCTTCATTTTAGTAGGTGATTTTCTATAATGCTCGTTAGGGGTATGAGGGTTAAGAGGATTAGGAAGTAAAGGGTTGATGCTACTTGGCCAATGGTAGTGTAGGGGTATTCGACGGGTTGTCCCCCAATTCATGTTAGTGTAAGTAGTGTGGCTGCTAGTAGTCAGAATAGACATTGGCTGAGGGGTCGGAATGTTATGCTTCGTTGTTTGGAAGTGTGGAGTAGTGGGAGGATAGCTAGGATGAGGATGGATAGGAGGAGGGCTAGGACTCCTCCTAATTTGTTAGGGATTGAGCGTAGGATTGCGTAGGCGAAGAGGAAATACCATTCTGGCTTAATATGTGGGGGAGTATTGAGAGGGTTGGCTGGGGTGTAGTTATCTGGGTCCCCTAATAGATCTGGAGAAAAAAGTACTAGGGTTGATAGGAGGGTGAGTATGGCTAGGAAACCTAGGGCATCTTTAATCGTAAAGTAGGGGTGGAAGGGGATTATGTCGGGGTCTGAGGGGACTCCTATTGGGTTATTGGAGCCTGTTTCGTGCAGGAAGAGGAGGTGGACTATAACTAAGGCGGAGATGATAAAGGGGAGTAGGAAGTGGAAGGCGAAGAAGCGGGTAAGGGTGGCTTTATCTACTGAGAAACCACCTCAGATCCATTGGACTAGGTCTGTGCCGATGTATGGGATAGCTGAGAGGAGATTGGTAATTACGGTAGCTCCTCAGAAGGATATTTGGCCTCATGGTAATACATAACCCATGAATGCTGTGGCCATAGTGGCGAAGAGTAGTAGGATGCCGATGTTTCATGTTTCTGAGAATGTATAGGATCCGTAATATAGGCCTCGGCCAATATGTAGATAAAGGCAGATGAAGAATAAGGATGCTCCGTTGGCGTGGAGGTAGCGAAGGATTCAGCCGTAGTTGACGTCTCGGCAGATGTGGGTTACGGAGTTGAACGCGGTGGCTGTGTCAGAGGTGTAATGTATGGCTAGGAATAGTCCTGTTAGGATTTGGGTGGTTAAGCAGATTCCTAGGAGGGAGCCAAAATTTCATCAGGCTGATAGGTTTGAGGGGGTTGGGAGATCCACGAGAGAGTTGTTGATAGTTTTTAGTAGGGGGTGGGTTTTTCGGATGTGGGTCATTGTCGTTCTTGTAGTTGAAGCACAACGGTGGTTCTTCATGCCACTGGTCGTGGATATAGCCGCGTAAGAATGATGGCAGAGTATGTTGTGTTTATTTTGAGTATTTTTTTCGTAATTGGTTTCGTAGGGGTTTCTTCGAAACCTTCTCCTGTCTATGGAGGGCTGGGTTTGGTTGTAAGTGGGGGTGTTGGGTGTGGAATGGTAGTGGGTTTTGGTGGTTCATTTTTGGGGTTGATGGTGTTCTTAATTTACTTGGGTGGGATGTTGGTGGTTTTTGGTTATACAGCGGCAATGGCAATAGAGCAGTATCCGGAGGTGTGAGTATCTAATAAGGTTTTGCTGGGGTCTTTTGTTGTGGGTTTAATTATAGAGTGTGTATTGGTTTTTGTTATGTTGGATGGTGGGGGGTTTGGAGTGAATTGTGGTTTTGATGTGTTGGGTGATTGGGTTGTTCGGGGAGGGGGAGGGTTGGGGGTTATTGGTAAGGAGGCGGTGGGTGTTTCGAGTTTATATAGTTATGGTATTTGGTTAGTAGCAATTACTGGATGGTGTCTGTTTGTTGCTGTTGTGGTGGTTATGGAGGTTACGCGTGGAGTATAAATAGTGTGGTGGTTAGTGTCAAGGTAATTAGAAAGGATAGGAAGTAGAGCTTAATTAATCCCTTTTGGTTAGAGACCAAAGTAGAGAGGTTTAGTTGGAGGTGTGAAATTGTTTTAGGTAAGATAGTTTCTAGTCAGATGGTGTCTAGTAAGGAGGATGCGGATTTTTGGCTTATTTTTAGGCTCGTCGTGGGGGGAAGTCGGTGAAAGATAGTTGGGAAATATCCTAATAGATTTGAGAATTTGGTGAGGTTGGATGGAGGTGTAAGTTTCAGGTTGAGTGTGGTTAGGGCAAGTTCTAGGCCTAAAGTAAGTCCGGCTAATGTCACGATCAGAGCGGTGAGTTTTAGGTGGGAGGGTATGGTTATAGGGGGGATATTTATTGGGGTAATATTTTTTGAGATTAGGTATCCGGCGAAGATGCTTCCGATGAGAAGGCGTTTGATGGCGTGAAGTAGAAGGGGGTTGTTTTCGTTTGTGGGGGTAAGGCTGGGGGAACGTGGTTGTCCTAATAGTGCGAGGAAAATTATTCGGGTACTATACGTAGCGGTAAGGGCGGTGGCAGTTAGAGTAACGAGGAGGGCTCAGGCGTTGGTGTAGGAGGTGTTAGCTGCTTCGATGATTAGGTCTTTGGAGTAAAATCCTGTTAGGAATGGGGTTCCTGCAAGGGCTAGGCTTCCTACTATTATTGCCGTGGAGGTGAAAGGTATTGTTTTGGAAAGCCCTCCTATTTTTCGAATATCCTGTTCATCGTTCAGGCTATGGATAATTGAGCCTGAGCATATAAATAGTATTGCTTTAAAGAATGCATGGGTACAAATGTGTAGGAATGCTAGGTGGGGTTGGTTAATTCCAATGGTAACCATCATTAGTCCTAGTTGGCTTGAGGTGGAGAATGCTACGATTTTTTTGATATCATTTTGGGTGAGGGCGCATATTGCTGTGAATAGGGTAGTGAGAGCCCCTGTGATTAGGATAATTGTTTGGGCGGAGGTGTTATTTTCTAAGAGAGGGTAGAAGCGGATTAGTAGGAAGATGCCTGCTACTACTATTGTGCTAGAGTGAAGTAGGGCTGAGACGGGGGTTGGACCTTCTATGGCCGAGGGGAGTCAGGGGTGTAGGCCAAATTGGGCTGATTTTCCAGTGGCAGCTAGGATTAGGCCTATGAGGGGGAGTAGGGGGGAGTCTGGGTTGAGTAGGAGGATTTGTTGTAGTTCTCATGTGTTGGAATTAGTGAGGAATCAGGCTATGGATAGGATGAATCCAATATCTCCGATGCGGTTGTAGAGGATAGCCTGTAGGGCTGCGGTGTTGGCGTCTGTTCGGGCATATCATCAGCCGATTAGTAAGAAGGATATGATTCCCACACCTTCCCAACCAATGAATAGTTGGAAGAGGTTGTTGGCTGTTACCAGGATTATTATTGTTGTCAGGAATGTTAGGAGATACTTGAAGAACAGATTGATGTTTGGGTCTGAAGCTATGTATCATATGGAGAACTCTAGGATGGATCAGGTTACGAATAGGGCTACTGGTATAAATAGTATTGAGAAAAGGTCAAATTTGAAGCTGAGGGTCAGTTTTACAGTTTGGATAGTTATTCAATGTCAGTTCGAGATTATCATGTCTTGATTGGATCCGATGAATATAGTGGCAGAGATTATGCTGATTAAAAAAGAGTAAGAGACTATGGTTTTTGCATAGTGAGGATAGTTGGAGTGTTTTTGGGAGTTAGGGTTTATTATGAGGGGTATAATTAGTATAGTCAGTGATATGAATGTTGTTGAGGAGATTAGGTTAATTACTTTTATTTGGAGTTGCACCAATTTTTTGGTTCCTAAGACCAATGGATAACTTCCATCCTTTAAAAGTTTGAAAAAGCCATGTTGTTAGGCATGGTATGAAGAGTTAGCAGTTCTTGTACGCTTTTTCGGTAAGTAAGAAGTTTTGTCTTCTGTCTCCAGGCCCACAGACTGGTGTTTTCATTAAACTATAATTACAGTATAATATCCCCAGGATAATTTTGGGGTTGGTAGATAGTAGTAGGAGGGGGAGGATGTGTATGGTTGCTAGAGTATTTTCTCGTGTGTAGGAGGGGGAAATGTTGTTGATGTGATGTGTGTGTTTGCCTCGTTGGGTTGTGATGAGTATATATAGGGTGTATAGGGCTGTGATGACAATGTTGAGTCCCATGAGGGTAATGGATAGGTTCGATCAGGAAAATGTAGACATAACTACGAATAGTTCTCCGATTAGGTTGATAGTTGGCGGGAGGGCGAGGTTGGTGAGGCTAGCAAGGAGTCATCAAGTGGCTGTCAGGGGGAGTAGGGTTTGGAGACCTCGGGTTAGGATTATTGTTCGGCTGTGCACTCGTTCGTAGTTAGAGTTTGCTAGGCAAAATAGTATGGAGGATGTCAGACCATGTGCGATTATTAGTGCTGTGGCCCCCGCGAAGCTTCATGGGGTTCGGATTAGGATGGCAGCGATTACTAGGGCTATGTGGCTTACTGAGGAGTAAGCGATGAGTGATTTAAGGTCTGTTTGGCGTAGACAGATGGAACTGGTTATGATTATTCCTCATAGGGAGAGTGCTATGAATGGATATGCCATCGACTTAGTGGTAGGGTCTAGTAGGATCGTAATACGGAGTATGCCGTAGCCTCCTAGTTTGAGGAGGATTGCTGCAAGAATTATGGAGCCTGCGATAGGAGCTTCTACGTGGGCTTTTGGTAGTCATAAGTGTAGCCCATAGAGGGGTATTTTTACTATAAAAGCTATTATGCATGCTAATCAAAGGAGGTTTGTGCTTCAGGAGGTTTGTAGTGGGGAGGTTCAGTATTGTATTAATAGGAAATTTAGGGTGCCTGTTAGGTTCTGAATGTGGGTTAGTGCAATTAGTAGTGGTAGGGAGCCCGCCAGTGTATAGAACAGGAAGTAGGCTCCTGCGTTTAGGCGGTCGGCTTGGTTGCCTCATCGTGTGATAATAATTAGTGTTGGAATAAGGGTAGCTTCGAATAGGATATAAAATATTATTAGTTCTGTGGATGTGAAGGTCATGATTAGGAAAATTTGGAGGAGGATGAGCATGGTGATGTAGGATTTTTTTCGAAGGGGGGATTCTTTGGATAAGTGGGATTGGGTGGCTATGATTGTTAATGGAAGAAGTCATATCGTTAGTATTAATAGGGGGGTGGATAGTGGGTCTGAGAAGAATAAGAGGGAGAAGTTAAGGCTGTTATCGGCGGGTTGATTGGTGAGGGGAAGGCATAGAGTGCAGATTATCAAACTGTGGATGGTGGCATTGATTCAGATTGTTTTGGTAGGGGATAATCAGGTGAGTGGAATAAGTATGGTTGTGGGGATAATGATTTTTAACATTGTAGGAGGTTAAGGTTCTGCACGTGATCTTTTCCGTAGGTATTTGATACTGTGACCAGTAAGGAAAGGCCTAATGCTGCTTCGCATGCTGCGAATACTAATAGGATGATAGGTAGCATGTTTGTTAGGGTTATTTGACCATTTAGGGTATTGATTGTTATTATTATGAAGAGAGATAGCATTATGCCTTCTAGGCATAGGAGGGAAGATATTATGTGGGATCGGTGTGTTAGTAGGCCTAGGAGAGAGATAGTGAATGCCAGGGAAGTGTTTATGTAAGTTAAGGTCATTGGATAATTATGAGGTTTATCATAGTCTAGTGAGTCGAAATCACTTGTTTTGTTTAAACTAATTATCATTATTCAGATCATTCTAGTCCTCCTTGGGATCATTCGTAGACCAGGCTAATGGTAAGGAGGAATATTAGTGTTAGTGCTAGGGGGAGCATGGTTGTTAAGTCTTTGGTCTGAGAGGCTCATGGTAGGGGGAGGAGAAGGGCGATTTCTAGGTCAAATAGGAGGAATGTGATTGCTACTAGGAAAAATTTAATTGAGAAAGGTAAGCGGGCGGAGTTCATAGGGTCGAAGCCGCATTCGTAAGGGCTTAGTTTTTCTATGTAGGTGTTTGCTTGGGGGAGTCAGAACGCAATGGTAATAAGGATAAGGGCTAGTAGGGTATTAGTGAGGAGTGTAATGAGTATATTAATTATTCTTTTCCGGGTTTTGCCGGAGCTAGCTGATTGGAAGTCAGATGTACTGGTTAATACTAAAAGAATAGGAGCCTCATCAGTAGATGGAAACATAGAGGAAAAGTCAGACTACGTCTACGAAATGTCAGTATCAGGCGGCGGCCTCGAATCCGAAGTGGTGGGTGGGGGTAAAGTGGAATTTAAGTTGTCGTAAGAAGCATACGATGAGAAATGTTGTGCCGATGATGACGTGTAGGCCGTGAAAGCCGGTGGCCACAAAGAATGTAGAGCCATAGACTCCATCGGAGATTGTGAAGGGTGCTTCATAGTATTCGGATGCTTGTAGAAATGTAAAATATAGTCCTAGAAGAATTGTAATGAATAGGGCTTGGAGTGTATGTTTACGATTTCCTTCTATGAGACTGTGATGGGCTCAGGTGATGGATACACCGGAGGCCAGTAGGACTGAGGTGTTTAAGAGGGGGACGTCTAGGGGGTTGAGTGGGGTGATGCCTGTTGGAGGTCAGTACCCCCCTAATTCTGGAGTAGGGGCCAGGCTTGAGTGGTAAAAGGCTCAGAAAAAACCGGAGAAAAAGAAGACTTCTGAGATAATAAAAAGGATTATTCCGTAGCGGAGGCCTTTTTGGACAATTGGTGTGTGGTGGCCTTGGAAGGTACTTTCTCGAATGATATCTCGTCATCATTGGTAGGCAGTTAGGGTGTTGGTCAGGAGTCCTAGGGTTAGCAATGTGATGGAGTTGTAGTGGAATCATATTGCTAATCCGGATGTTAGTAGTAGGGCGGATAAGGCTCCTGTGAGTGGTCAGGGGCTGGGGTTAACTATGTGGTAGGCATGTGTTTGGTGGGTCATTAAGTGTTATCGTGTAGGTACAGGCTCACTAGTAGTGTGAAAACGTAGGCTTGGATAAGAGCCACGGCAAATTCTAAGATTGTTAGGAGTACTAGAATCATAAATGTGATTAAGCTGATAGACATGTTAATGTTCATTAGAGCTAGGGTTGCACTTCCGATGAGGTGAATTAGCAGGTGGCCGGCGGTGATGTTGGCTGTTAGCCGTACGGCTAGGGCTATTGGTTGGATAAAAAGGCTGATTGTTTCAATAATCACCAGTATGGGGATTAGAGTTAGGGGAGTCCCTTGGGGTAGGAAGTGTGCTAGGGAGGCTTTAGTTTTACGTCGGAAACCTAAAATGACGGTTCCGGCCCATAGGGGGATGGCTATGCTGAGGTTTGTTGATAGTTGGGTCGTGGGGGTGAATGAGTAGGGTAATAGCCCTAGTAGGTTCGTTGAGCCAATAAATATAATTAGGGATATTAGTATGAGAGCCCATGTTTGGGCTTTAGGGTTATGTAGGGAGAGTATTTGTTTGGATGTCAGGTGGAGGAGTCATTGTTGGATAGCTACTAGGCGGTTACTGATTAGTCGGGTGGTTGATGGAAATAAGATAGTGGGGAATATAATAATTAAAATAACGATAGGTAGTCCTATTATTACAGGGGTAATGAAAGAGGCAAATAGGTTTTCGTTCATTTAGTTTCTCAGGGGGTTTGGGATGTAGTTGTTTTGGTTGACTTAGACTCAGGGCTTGTGTAGTAGAGATGGGAGGAGATTTTTAGTTGTATAATAATAAATAGGGTGAGAACTGTAGATAGGATTGTGGTTGTTCATGTTGATGTATCCAGCTGGGGCATGCCTATTGGGGGAGGTAGGGTCCCGGTCTCTAACTTAAAAGGTTAGCGCTAATAGCTTCTCAATAGGTTATAGTGTGGTTGATGACCATTTCTCGAAGTGCGTTAAAGGAACTATTTCAAGTACGATTGGCATGAAGCTATGATTTGAGCCGCAGATTTCTGAGCATTGGCCGTAATATAAGCCTGGTCGAGAGGACAGGAGTGTTGTTTGGTTCAGTCGACCGGGGATGGCATCCGTTTTTAGGCCTAGAGACGGGACGGTTCAGGAGTGAAGTACATCCTCGGAGGAGATTAATATTCGGATGGTTGTTTCTATGGGAAGGACCGTACGGTTGTCTACTTCTAGCAGGCGGAGGTTTCCTGGGTTTAAATCTGGAGTTGGGATTATGTAGGAGTCAAAGGATAGGTCGGTGTAGTCAGTGTATTCATAGCTTCAGTATCATTGGTGGCCTATAGTTTTAATAGTCATGCAGGGATTGTTGATTTCATCCATCATATACAGGATTCGTAAGGATGGAAGGGCAATGGCGATTAGGATGATGGCGGGCAAGATTGTTCAGATGGTCTCCACTTCTTGGGCGTCTATTGTGCTTGTATGTGTTAGAGGGGTTGTCAGTATGGATACAATGATATATAGTACTAGAGAGCTGATTATGAATACGATCATTAAGGCATGGTCATGAAAGTGTAGTAGTTCTTCTATGATGGGGGAGGTTGCGTCTTGGAGTCCTAGTTGGAGGGGATGAGCCATAGGGGTATATGGGGGTCCCACCCATAATTTAACTTTGACAAAGTTATGTAATTTTTACTAATACCTCACTGTAGAGAAAGACATAATGGATATGGTGTTGGCTTGAAACCAATTTGAGGGGGTTCGATTCCTTCCTTTCTCACTTAGGAGTAATATATGTGGGTTCCTCAAATGTGTGGTAGGGGGGAGGACACCCGTGAAGTCATTCTAGGTTTGTAGCAGTTAGCTCTACAGAGAGAATTTCTCGCTTGGCTGCAAATGCTTCTCACACCATGAACACTATGAGGATGACTGCTGTGAGAGAGATGAAGGAGCCTATAGATGAAACAGTGTTTCAAGTAGTGTAAGCATCTGGGTAATCGGAATAGCGTCGAGGCATGCCGGATAGACCCAGGAAGTGTTGTGGGAAGAAAGTTATGTTAACTCCTACAAATATAACCAGGAAGTGGGTTTTTGCTCAGGTTGAGTTTAGGGAGTAGCCGGTGAATAGTGGAAATCAGTGTACGAAGCCTCCTATAATGGCGAAGACAGCTCCTATGGATAGGACATAGTGAAAATGTGCTACTACATAATATGTATCGTGTAGGATGATGTCTAGGGATGAGTTAGCTAGAACAATGCCGGTTAGGCCACCTACTGTAAATAGGAAAATAAATCCGAGAGCCCAAAGCATGGCGGGGGATCATTTAATATTGCCGCCGTGCAGGGTGGCTAATCAGCTGAAAACTTTAACCCCGGTAGGGATGGCAATAATTATAGTAGCAGATGTGAAGTATGCTCGTGTGTCCACATCCATGCCTACGGTAAATATGTGGTGGGCTCACACGATGAAGCCTAAGAATCCGATAGATATTATGGCCCACACTATGCCTATATATCCGAAAGGCTCTTTCTTGCCGGAGTAATAAGTTACGATATGGGAAATGATTCCGAAGCCGGGGAGGATAAGGATATAGACTTCTGGGTGACCGAAGAATCAGAATAGGTGTTGATACAAGATGGGGTCTCCTCCTCCAGCAGGGTCGAAGAAAGTTGTGTTAAGGTTTCGGTCTGTTAGAAGTATAGTGATGCCTGCTGCGAGAACGGGAAGAGAGAGTAGTAGTAGTACGGCTGTGATTAGGACGGATCAAACAAATAGGGGGGTTTGGTATTGGGAAAGGGCAGGGGGTTTTATGTTGATAATGGTTGTGATAAAGTTGATGGCTCCTAGAATGGAGGAGATGCCTGCTAGGTGAAGAGAAAAGATTGCTAGATCTACAGAGGCGCCGGCGTGGGCTAGGTTTCCTGCTAGGGGAGGGTAGACAGTTCAACCAGTGCCCACTCCTGCCTCAACTGTTGAGGAAGCGAGTAGAAGCAGGAAGGAGGGGGGTAATAATCAGAAGCTTATGTTATTTATCCGGGGAAAGGCTATGTCGGGTGCGCCAATTATCAGGGGAATGAGTCAGTTGCCAAAGCCCCCAATCATAATAGGCATTACCATGAAGAAAATTATCACGAAAGCGTGGGCTGTTACTACTACGTTGTAGATTTGGTCATCACCTAGAAGGGTCCCAGGTTGACCAAGCTCGGCCCGGATAAGCAGGCTGAGAGCGGTGCCCACTATGCCTGCTCAGGCTCCAAATAGGATATAAAGGGTGCCAATGTCTTTGTGGTTTGTAGAGAATAGTCAGCGGGTGAGGAACATAGGTAATATGGCCGAGTAGGTATTAGACTGTAAATCTAAGGACAGAAGTTGAATCTTCTTGTTACCAAGCTCTGTGGTGTTAAGCACGTTGAATTGCAAGTTCATAGGAGCAGCTTCAATCCTGCCGGGGCTTCTCCCGCCTTTTTTTGTTTTGACGGCGGGAGAAGTAGATTGAAGCCAGTTGACTAGGGTATTTAGCTGTTAACTAAATTTTCGTGGGTTGAAAGCCCATCAATCTAGAAGGGGCTTGGCTTAAGGAAAGCGGTTGATTTGCGTTCAGAAGATGCGGGATAGAGTCTTGCAGTCCCTAATCAGGAGCTAAATAGTTGTTATTTACTTGGAGCTTTGAAGGCTCCCGGTCTGGGGTTAACCTAAGCTTCTAGTAAAGGGTTATTAGTAGGGGGGTAAGGGGTAGGGATATTGTGGAGATAATGGTTAGGGGAGGTAGGTATGTCGTTTGTTTTGTAGCGTATAGGTGTCATTTTGTCTTGGTGTTGTTTGCTGTGGGAAGTATTGTTAGTGAGGTTGTGTATGTTAGGCGTATATAGAAGTAGAGGTTGAGTAGGGCTGTCATGGCTATTAGGGTGGGGAGGATGATGCTGTTGTTTTTTGTTAGTTCTTGGATGATTATTCATTTGGGTATGAAGCCTGTCAGAGGTGGAAGGCCTCCCAGGGAGAGGAGGGTTGTTAGGGTGGCTGTTGCGATTAGGGGTGTGTTGTTTCATGTGTGGGATAGGGATAAGGTTGTGGTAGATATTGTGAAGTTAAGAAATAGGAATATGGTAAGGGTAAGTATAATATAGATTAGTAGGTTTAGGGTGGTTATGGAGGGGTTGTAGGTGAGGATGGAAGTTATTCATCCTATATGAGCGATGGATGAGTAGGCTATAATTTTGCGCAGTTGGGTTTGGTTGAGGCCTCCTCACCCGCCTGTTAGGATAGAAGCGATGGAGAGGGTGAGGAGGAGGTTAGGGTTGATGCTGGTGTACAGGTCGTGTAGAATGGATAGGGGGGCTAGTTTCTGTCAGGTTAGTAAGATTAGACCGGAGAGGAGAGGAGTGCCTTGGACAACTTCTGGTACTCAGAAGTGAAATGGGGAGAGTCCTAATTTTATGGCTAGGGCTAGGGTTAGGATGATAGATGCTAGGGAGTTTGTTATATTTGTAATGGTTCAATGGTTGGAGTATAGGAAGTTGGTGGTTACTGCCATTAGTAGTAGTATAGATGCTGTGGCTTGGATAAAAAAGTACTTGGTGGCTGCTTCTGTGGAGCGTGGGTGATGGGTTTTTGTTAATATTGGAATGATGGCTAGTATGTTTATCTCAAAGCCTATTCATACTATCAGTCAGTGGGAGCTGGTTATTACAATGGCTGTTCCTAAAATTACGGTTGATATAGTTAGGGTGAGGATAAGGGGATTTATTAGTATGGGAGGGGTATGAACCGACATTTTCGGGGTATGGGCCCGATAGCTTGCTTAGCTGACCTTACTAGGACTTGGTGTAGTGGTGGCACGAAGATTTTTGGGTTCTTAAGGTTAGGTTCGATTCCTGTAGTTCTAGAAATAAGAGGGTTGTGGCCTCTATGTTTTACTCTATCAAAGTAACTCTTTTGTCAGACATATTTCTTAGGTTTGTGGGGGAATAGCAGCTGTGATAATTGGGAGGGCTGTGTATCATATACATAAGGCTAGTGTGAGGGGTAGGAAGTTTTTTCATAGTAGATGTATTAGTTGATCGTATCGGAAGCGGGGATAGGAGGCTCGGATTCATAGGAATGCTATGGTGAGGAGGAGGGTTTTGGTTGTAAAGTTGATGGTATATAGTTCTGGGGTGTTTGGGTTGTTGTATGCTCCCAGGAAAAGGATTGTTGTTAGGGCGTTTATTATAATAATGTTTGTGTACTCTGCTAGGAAAAATAAGGCGAAGGGTCCTCCTGCGTACTCTACGTTGAAGCCTGAGACTAGTTCTGATTCTCCTTCTGTTAAGTCGAAGGGCGCGCGGTTGGTTTCTGCTAATGTGGAGATAAATCATATCATTGCTAGGGGTCAGGAGGGGAGGATTAATCATATGTATTCTTGAGTAATGATTAGGGTGGAGAGTGAGTATGAGCCACTTAGTAGGAGGACTGATAGGAGGATAATGGCTAGGGTTACTTCGTAGGAGATGGTTTGGGCGACTGCTCGAAGGGCACCAATTAAGGCGTAATTGGAGTTTGAGGCTCAGCCAGATCAGAGGATAGCATATACTGCTAGGCTGGATATTGCTAGTATAAATAGTAGGCTAAGGTTTATGTTTGTAAGGGGGAGGGGTATTGGTAGGGGGATTCACATGGTTAGGGCTAGGGCAAGGGCTAGGGTGGGGGCTATTAAAAATATGGTCGTGGAGGATGTTAGTGGGCGTAGGGGTTCTTTCGTAAATAGTTTTACGGCATCTGAGATTGGTTGAAGGAGGCCGTATGGTCCTACTACGATAGGGCCTTTGCGTAGTTGTATATACCCTAGGATTTTTCGTTCGACTAGGGTCAGGAAAGCTACGGCTAGTAGGACAGGGGCAATCGTTATTAGGAGGTTAGTTAAAAACATTATGTTAGAGAGAGGATTTGAACCTCTGTAAGTAAAGGTTTAAGTTTTATGCAATGGCCGGTCTCTGCCACTCTAACTGAGCCCTGGTCTAGGGCAAGTGTAATTACTACATGTCGGGTTAAGATTGAATCATCCGTTGGTTTGTTGAGGGCGCTTAGTTTTAAGGGGGCCCCGCTTCTCTTATCCTTTCGTACTGGGAGGAGCGTAATACAGATAGAAACCGACCTGGATTGCTCCGGTCTGAACTCAGATCACGTAGGACTTTAATCGTTGAACAAACGAACCGTTAATAGCTGCTGCACCATTGGGATGTCCTGATCCAACATCGAGGTCGTAAACCCTAATTGTCGATATGGACTCTTGAATAGGATTGCGCTGTTATCCCTAGGGTAACTTGTTCCGTTGATCAAATATTTTGGATCATACTTGTCATGTGGCTTTGACTGGTAAGTCTGGGCTTGTAGTTACTCGGAGGGTGTTTTATGCTCCGAGGTCACCCCAACCTAAATTGTCAACCCAAGTTGGATGTTGTGTTGTTCCCGTGGGGAGAGAAAGGATTTCCTTGGGTTGATTAATTAAAGCTCCATAGGGTCTTCTCGTCTTGTTATGGAATCCCCGCCTCTTCACGGGGAGGTCAATTTCACTGATTAGGGGTAAGAGACAGTGAGACCCTCGTGTGGCCATTCATACAAGTCCTTATTTAGAGAACAAGTGATTATGCTACCTTTGCACGGTTAGGATACCGCGGCCGTTGAACGTGTGTCACTGGGCAGGCAGTGCCTCTAATACTAGAGATGCTAGAGGTGATGTTTTTGGTAAACAGGCGGGGTCTATGTTTGCCGAGTTCCTTTTACTCCTTTTAATCTTTCCCGGAGGCACTCCTGTGTTGGGTTAACGGTTAGGTGGGCAGAAGACTTGCTATTTGTTTGGGGTTTGCATGCGTTAACTATCAGTGAGGATTCGTTCATGATATACACTTGTGCGGGGAGAAAGTGATTTCTTGTTACTCATATTAGCATTGTTTCTTCTATGTTTTTATAGAGTAGTCCAGGTTTAGGTGCCAGGAGTTGGATAGTTGATTTTTGGGAGGGGGTGGGGAGGTGGATTGTTGAGCTTGAACGCTTTCTTTATTGGTGGCTGCTTTTAGGCCTACTATGGTGTGTTTTTGTTCTTACTCTCTGGTAAAGGTTGTAACCTGTGTCTAAAAAGCTGTCCCCTTTTAGACTATTTCTTAAGTCTACAGTTGGAATTGTAGGGGTTTTAGGTAGGCTTAAGTTCGAACTAAGATTCTTTTGCTGGACAACCAGCTATCACCAGGCTCGGTAGGCGTATCACCTCTATTCATGGGTCTTTTCACTATTTTGCTACATAGATGAGTTTGCCCTGTTAGGCTGCTCATGAATAGCTCGTCTGGTTTCGGGGCTCTTAACTTAAGTGACTCTTTGCTAAGTTGGTCTAGCTAACTCATTATGCGGAAGGTACAAGGGGTAAGCTTTGCTGTTATTTGCTTTGGTAATTTTCTTTCATTGTTCCCTTGCGGTACTTTCTCTATAGCGCCAATTAAAATTTCTATCTCCTATACTTTTAGGGTGTGAATGTTTTGATTAATTAGGTACTGGTAGTTTTGTTATGTTCTGTTTGGGCTAGGTACGGCTCAAAGTGGTCAGTTTGTGTGATATCTTCTAGGTGTAAGCTAGGTGCTTTATGTTTAAGCTACACTTTGGGTTATCCAAGCGCACTTTCCAGTACGCTTACCATGTTACGACTTGTCTCCTCTGATAGGTATAGTACATGTTGATAGGGTCGTGGGTGTACTGTTGGTATTTGAGGAGGGTGACGGGCGGTGTGTGCGTGCTCCATGGCCTTGTTCAACTGAGCACTCTATTCTTAGTTTACTGCTAAATCCTCCTTTGGCCACTGGTTTCACAGGGGCTTTCGTGTGGATGTCCTGGGTGAAGGAAATGTAGCCCATTTCTTCCCAACCCATGGGCTACACCTTGACCTAACGTTTTTACGTGTTATGATTAAGCTTACTATGCTTCCTTTTTAGGGTTTGCTGAAGATGGCGGTATATAGGCTGGGTTGGCAAGGGTTGGTGAGGTTTATCGGGGTTTGTCGGTTATAGAACAGGCTCCTCTAGGTGGATGTGAAGCACCGCCAAGTCCTTTGAGTTTTAAGCTATGGCTTGTAGTACTCTGGCGAAGGATTTTGTTGTATTAAATCCTATGGGTTTAGGGCTAAGCATAGTGGGGTATCTAATCCCAGTTTGGGTCTTAGCTGTCGTGTCTTCAGGTATTATAAAGTCACTTTCGTGGGGGGGTTTACAGTGGCTGGGGCTTTTTACAGCGTAGCCAGGGTTTAGCTTTATTTTTATGATTTCCTTAAACACACTTTACGCCGTATGTCCATTAACTAGGGTTAATCGTGTGACCGCGGTGGCTGGCACGAAATTTACCAACCCTCAGTAGGCATAACTTAGTCAAACTTTCGTTCATTGCTTAATCTCTATCACTGCTGTTTCCCGTGGGGGTGTGGCTAAAGCAAGGCGTTATGAGCAACCTTAGTGGTGCGCTTGATGCCTGCTCCTTCTGGCCGCCAGGTGGCCTGAGGGGCATCTTCACTGGGGGGCGGATACTTGCATGTGTAGACTTACCTACAGCTAATGGAAAGGCCAGGACCAAACCTGTGTGTTTATGGAGTTTCTGTAAACTCATCTAGGCATTTTCAGTGCCTTGCTTTAGTTGTTAAGCTACATTAAC